GCTCGAGTTTCTGTTGCCGAAGCTGTCTTACAGCGAAGCCCTTTCTTTCAGGTGTTATCATTTATAAAAAAGGAGGTTAGAATAAAAATAAACTAAAGAAAGAGAATAAAAAACTTTTAAACCTCTCTTACAGTGACTCCTTAATCTCTCTTATTACCGCAGTTAGAAATTAACCAAGACTTATATATCGTATATTCCCCACTTTATTTAGGAATGAAAGAAAGGGATTCGCTGTAAGAGTGTTCCTTTCCTATTCTTATGATAGATAACTTAGAGAAATCAAGACTGAAATCTTAAATAGAGTCACTGTAAGCCTCAAGCCGAGGAGGGCAGCACGCGAAGCTATATGTAAATGATAGAGTACATGACGAGTAAACGTACCTGTCTATTAAAATATATCTCTAGCTGGCGGAACTTCTAGCAAGTTAGCCAAGTAAAAGACTCTAAGGTTTAGGAGAATAGCTTTCCCCGCGGGGCACCTCTCTTAAATAAAATATCTCTCTTCTAGCGAACACCAAACTGTTGGCATCTGCTCAGCCCCGGTAGTTCGAGATGAGAGGCTACGGTCATGCTCAGTCGATGAACTCGATTCGACAGGCTTCTTTTCTTCGGTATTCTTCTTCACTTAGTAGGCCCGGTATGCTTCTTGGCTCCGGTATGGGCTTGCTCGGTAGGCCATCTATCCGCAAGCACACTAGGTATTGGTAGTAGCCTCCGAGATCTTCCCCTTCCCTGTCTGACTTTTTAGTAAGGGGGCTAAGTCAACTAGAGGGCTCTTTCCGTTCTTGTCTTCAATGCTTTATGGACCGGGCACTGAAAGAGCTTGCTTTCTTTCTTTTCCCATTGATGTGAAAGCCGTTGCCTGTCTTTCAGAATGAGATCGGAGGACGATTTCTTGGGTGTAGAAAGGTTAGGTTCGATATGGCTTTTCGGTATGGTTCACTGGCTAGGGTATGGCTCGGTAGTAGCATCTTTCTCTAAGGTTTTTCTTCGAGGAATGTTCACTCTAGGCTAGAGCACAAGAGGCTCGGTACCTCTAAAGCCCTATCGTTGTAAAGCGAAAGCCTTCATTTCATCGCTCTTCTTGTTCTGCAATCGCCCCTCTTCTTTCTCTAATCTCGACCTATGTCATCTATCTCTATCCCAAATCTCGTCACCATGAAAGTTGATAGCTCCAACTTCATTCTCTGAAAAAGCTGGAAGCTTACTCTGGTCGGCAGCCAGCAACTTCTTTGAGGTCTTTATGAGTCTGCCCCCGATTCATTGAGCAACCTTCTACTGTCTCTGAAACTTTGACGTCAAAGACTAATCCGGCTTATCCGATCAGAGAATAGAATCATATCCAAGAATGAATAAATGAACCTTACTAAGCTTGAAGTCAAATAAGGACTATTTACCGGTCCCAAGGAGCAGCTGATCACGAAGGCAAGATAGTTTGCTGAGCTGAATCCGCTTCCGAACTCTGAACCCTTATCTTAAACTAGGGGAGGGCATACGAGGTAGTGACCGAATGACCCAATGTGTCTTTCCTGTTTGTTGTTCCAACTTTTGCTAAGAAGAACCGTTATCCCCCGTATGGAGCCACCGTCGGCTAGCTCTCCTCCCTGCAGTCAGCCTCTGCCCGGCGGAACATGGCACCATTGGTTTAGAACTAGAAGGAGAGCTGTGCTGGCGGCATTTTCCATACACAGCACCTAGTGCCCGCCCGTAACGTCCTCTCAAGATGCATCTACTATTCCTAGTAGACGTCTAATCCCATGTGCTGCTTACCGATCCTGTAGATCGATAACGACTATCGGCTTAGTACTGGAACGCAGTAGCTAAACTGGTAGCCTGGTTCATCCCTTTCGCTAACTTAGGCCCCAATGGCTACCACCAGGAGCGGGCTGCCGAGCCGCCGAACATAACCACGCATGCGCGTAAGCAGAGGTTTCCGATTCAGCTAGCTACTTAGGATGAATCACACAGAGGCGATATCGAACACTATTTATGATAGATAAATGACCCCCAGGCTATTATTATATAGAAATAAAGATAAAATTAGATTATATAACTGACTTTGAGACCGTGTATAGGTTGACCAGCGAATGGAAGGAGACATACCGTTAGTGCTGGACATACCGCCCCCGTCTTTTTATCTCATAGCGCTGATCCCCTTATCTATCTTTGCCGATATCTACTTGTCTTTTTCTTCTACTAAAAGCCGCTCCTCCTTTCCAATGGCCAATTCACCACTTCACTTACTTAATACTTATTAAATTTTAATACCGGCTTGAACAAGGTTTCAAGGTAAAGTAGCACTATAAAAGCAAATCTAGAGAATATAGTACATTACATATATAGTTCGGAGTAGCGAATCATAACTTGAGTGAATTTGAGGGGGAGCTTCTCTCCGAGAATGATAAGGCTATGTTGTAAAAGAGGGTTGTTGGTAAGCTTCTTTATCTCTCACTCACTAGGAACTGCATCTTCAATATGCTGTGACTATTCTGAGTCAGTTTATGCACTCTCCAATCACTTCTCATCTAAGGGCAGTTGATCGTATATTAATATACAAAAAGAGTTCCCCAGGTAAGGTTATTGTTCTCAAAGAGTGATCGGCAGGTCATAAAGAAGCTTCTTATGATCCCACCCTTTAATGAGGGAGATGAGATCGCTTCCTATATAGTCGGAATTTCCTTTGAAGACAGGGTCTTTCTTGCTCAATGCTCAAAGCTTGCCAACTGCTGCTCTAAGCATAAGGCGATTGACAGGTCGTAAAAACACCATATTCAAAAAGCCTTGGGGAGACTGCATTAAAAATGGTTAAATTTATCTGCCCTAAAATGAGTTGATTCGGATATACACTTTTGGCAGGTGAGGTGCTTAAGTGTCTCTTCGACGATTCTGCCCCCATTTTATAACAATAAATCAGCTAGATACTCAGCTTTAGAAAGGGGACGGTCATAGGCTCACATCTGCTTCTTTGGATCTTTCTTCCCTTGTGTCTGTGTCGGATGATTCGTATGCTTCATCCGAGTCAGATACCTCTGTTCAATCAAAAGAGGATTCCCACCTTGGAACTTGTAGAAAAAGCATTCTCCAGTTGTGTTTGATAATCCCTATATATTCTCTTATCCGGTGGATTTGGCTATTGATTGAAAGCTTTTCTAATAAAGAAAAAGAAGAGGTAATCAACTTCACCCGCACCACCTTATACTTATAGTTCTTTACGGATTACCCACGCGGTTAGATGAGTAGCATTTTTGAAGTCCATAAAGGGGATCGATCAGTCTACCCGTAGTATAGGAGTGAAACTGGTTCCAGGGATGGTTTCCCACCTCAACATGGACATATGAGTGATCAGCTACCTTAGTCTAGCTTAAGCCTTTGCTTTGTGCTATATATATAATATAGTTCCATTAGTGAGCCCTTATTGCCCTTCTCAAGAGTGGCATTTCTGTACTCCTACCATAATTCCCGCCTAGTGTCCGTAAAAAAACCTTCTCCCGAGAGTTCCTAGATAATATACTTTATAAGTATAAGGAAAGCCGGGGGAGAGGAAGCGCCGTTGGTTCAGCCCTTTCAGCAGTTCTAGTTTCGGCAGCAGGAGTTTCGGAATCAGTTGAATAAGTCAATCGGTACTTTACTTTAAGTCTGAAGCCATAAGGCCTCTCTCTATTTGATCGAAAGGTTGATGAAGATCTGTTCTCCTAATTGATTTATTCTCCGATAGCGAGGGCAATGCTCCGTTTTCTCTTTTATTAAGTAAGCTCTTTCGGGTTGGACCAACCTCCGAGATTGGATTAGCAAAATGAGTAAGACCTACTGCTCCTTCGTCTATCTATTAAATTAAGGTTTACCTGCGGGGAATGTAAGATGCCAAGGTCAAGGCTAAGCTTAGTCGGATTCTCCCCCTAGCTGTATAGTTTTAAAGTATTAGAAGGACGGGGTTCGCTAGGTCATAAAATCGATAACTATAAATTGGAAAAGTCTCTTAGCCTTCTCCGTATCGGATCCTCAAATAAGCAGTTTACACCATCATTCCTTTCCAAAAGAGTCCTAAAAGAAAAGCAGGAGTCATAACTTGCGAAAGAAAGGTCCTTCCTCTAACTCCTCGATCACTTATTGGAGCGAATAAGAGCTCGTCGAACCTAGAGTTCCTGCAATAGGTCTTGTCTTCTTTCTTTTCATTCCCTTATGTGACAATATGCCAACTCGGATTACAGAAGACTTTAATTCTATGGGTCTATTGGAAATAATGTAAATAAAGCAATGCTGCACCTTCCACTACTTCGAATCATTATGTATCAGACTTACAACAATCAACCCTTTTTCCACTTTACGGGACATTTTTAAAAACTCCGTCTTTTTGGCATAACAGCACAGATTTGGTTAAATTACCGAACAGATTGAGTATACTAGGTGTACGTATCGGTATCGGATAAGTCCCCTCCCCAACAACAAGTAAAAAGGGTTATTCTTCTCTCTTTCGTTTATAGGGACTCATATGGAGTAGGTGTGACAGCGAGTTAAGTGACTTGAGGATCTTAAACCTATTCCATTACTTTTTGTAGTAGTTCTTTCTGAATGTGGGTATGTGGTTTGAAGTGAAGCGAGGGTCATTTCACGATGAAAATCGTCTTTTTCTATGCGAGGGGTAAGGATTTTTGATGCTTTCCTTTCTATGTTCAGCTTTATACTTTATACTAAGTGTCGAGTGGTCCATTCCGCCCTAAGCGGCCAAGTAAAGTCAGTGTGAAGGTTTCGAAGGACGGAGTAGTATCAATGAAAGAAAAGCTATACCGATTAAAGAGATAGCCGGATCCATTTAAAATATAGCAGTTTTTGATGGCTCGAAAAGAAAGCTATACTTTTGATTCTTCCATGAGCTTATAAAGGCACTGTTCGCCTTTAGGCTGAAGCTGCTGCTTGTTCCTCATGGTCTATTGAAGATTCATGTACCCACCCCTCTACTAGATGAGATGAGACCACGACGGACTTAGACCTTGTTAGCGACCTTTGTTGCCGATCTAGGATTGCTTGGTCTTTAATTACCTCTCCATCGCTTTATTCCGTAGCTTATCGAGCAAAACAAAATGAGCGTCTTCATAATATAATTATGCTTATATTAATTATTACAATATATCACCATCAGCTCCTGACAGATTAGATTGTACAGCGCATCAAGAGCAAGGCTGACACCCCCTTCTTTCTCTAGGCAAGAATCTATTCTTTCGCTCAGTTAGGAGCCAGTAATAGAACAGGAATTTTACTGGATTGACACTCGCCAACCAAGGACCTACTGGACTATCGGCTTTATATAGTCATCTTCCTCTCCCCATCCTAGTTCTCTTTTCTTTGGGACATTATCATTCCCTCGAGATCAAGATAGGCCAGGGGATTTAGTGGATTCAAAAGTAAGGCCAACGACCATAGATAGGGATCGGTCCAGTGACTAAGGGTTTAGCAGTATCCGTTGATCAATTCCAGGGATGGAATTCAAGAAAGGCAAGTCAAATAAGGGGGGCGATAGAGATTATCTTGCTGAAACAGTGTCTTCGAACCTTCCATTTGCCGACATTCAAAAACTCAAGGATTTCAAAGCAGATGAGATAGGGTTGTCAGCTGTGGCATCAACAGCAGTAGATTTGGCGACAGGTCACAATTCTTTTTTAGTTCATACCCGCCAATCGTAGACAAGAAAAGGGGCGTTGCGGCAATCTTTTATTAGGGTCGGATACTACATACCCTTTTAATTAGGGTGATAGAATCTACTAGTAGGCAAAAACGGAATTGTACATACCGAAGGGTATCGTATCAATCAGGGTATAAAGATCCTATTAGTTACATTAGTTGTTTTAGAACTGGGTAAATAGATCGTTTCGACATCCTATACCTAATCTTATGATATATTATATAATTACCTACCATGAAATGAAGACTCTTTTCACCCAATTTCTTGGTGTCTGTAGCATTCGATGGCAGATAAGTTTGGAAGATTAAGATCCCTATTTACTAAAGTAATCTTAGTAATCACTGATGGTCTAACCAAGGAGCTTTGTATAGCTGCATATTTGGTGTCGAGACGGATCAGAAAGATGGGTCGTAAGTCTGGTCCTCTCCATGTTGTTGCCCTTTATCTTAAACAATGTTCTAGTTGTTTGATAAAGGCATATGGTGGCGGATACACTGGACCGTCTTTCTTACCTGTCCCGGTTTATCTAACGAGGTCGGGATACCCAAGGATAATCCATTCTATTCTTTATTAGTAGAAAGATATATAATGAAGATAGATATGAGTAAGGGCTCTCAAGATGAAGAATGAAGCTTTGTATTCAAAAAAAGAGTAACAGGGGAAGAATTGAATGTCCAAGTTACTGATGATTCCGTATAAAAGGAAGGAATTGCCTAAGATACAATAAAGAAGAAAGTGATGCCGAGGTTAGAGAAAAATGAGAGAGATCCACAGGGGTTGGGTTGGGTCACCACAGTAGACATCCAAGGATGCACAAGAATAAGATTCCGACCAACACTCCAGAGAATAAAACCAAACAAGACCTGCTTTTCCTATATTTAAGTACAGGTTCCCTATTTTAAAGTGTACGGCAGAGAAGGAGCAGCGAGTGGTCATGGTTAATGAGCCATAAGCATAAGCCAAGGATAGAGGGGAAGTTTAAACAATAGGAAGAATGTTAAGACGATATATAGGCTTTGGTAGAATGCTCCTAAAACTGGGTGGACAGCCCTTAGTTAGGTAGGGTATGACATAGCCTCTATCTTACACTTACAAAGCATGGCTCCTTTTCCTGTTGGTTGAAGTCTAGGCAGCACAACGGCCTTTACTTTAAACCATATACTTTTGACTTAGGATAGGCAGACAAACCTGAACCTTAGAAAGTCGCCGGCAGAGACGCTACGGGAGAACCGCCTAGGATGGCGTAAGAGACTCGATCATCTCTTTCTTCAATGTGGGTTTGTGCATTTGTCTTTTGAATCGGTCAAGGGTTCAGACAGGAGATGTGCTTTAGCCAAAGAAGCTTGGGCACTTGCTCCAATAAAGCTAAGAGGACTAGCTACGGTGTGGGCACCAGATCCACTCAGTGAGGCCGGGCAAGACTTTACGTCCGATATAGTAGTGTCAGTTGCCTTCCTTTCAGCTGTCTTCGTATAAGCTTTCGATGGAAGCGCTAGACAAACCTGTAACAGAATACGGGTCGAGTAGCAGATCAAAAAGATAAGGCCCCGGTAGAAAGATAGAAATCGTGTTCGGGCACCGTACCCTAGGTAGGTCCTCTCTTCTCTATATACTAAATCCCCATACCTCTCCTTCTCTTCAAAGATAGGGAACTCCAAGCCATCAACATTTGGGAAAACGTACCTTGATGCAAACCTATTCGAATTCGAAACAAACCTATTCACCCTATACCCCCCTTGGTTATTGTTATTTCTTTGCTTCTATTTCTTCTATCTGCTTTTTCTTCATTCGATATGGTATATTCTTCTGCGGATTCATAGTGAGATGGTGAGGTGAAAGTCTTTTCCTGACCCGCAAGCAAGGGGAGGGTCAGACTGTACCGTACCGCTTTTCAGATGCAAATAGGTGCCCCTTTGTCTGCTCTTCTTATTCCATTACCGATTGCTTCTAGCGGTGGATAAGAGGAAAACAAAACCTCTCTCGTGGCCCTTGCCCGTCCTAAAAAAGCCTTGGCAAGTAGTCTCCTACTAAAAAACTCTCAATCAAGCCATCACACCCCTACTAGGTTAAAACCCCATTTTACCAAACCTATACCTCTAAGAAAATGGGGCATCCTCTTATCTTGTTCGTCTTCTAGTTAAAACCTCTTCTGATAAGTAGGTTCCTATCCTTTATCTATCAGTAAATGGATGAAATTCACTCGTCAGAATCCATATACGGAACTACGTAAAATAAAAGGCCATGGTCGCTGCATCTGAAATCGTTCGTTCACCCGAAAGTCCTCTCTCTACGCTAAAACGCTAAATCATTTAGGCTCTTTCACACAGGAATTTCAGTGAATAAGTAAGTTCCTTCTCGGTTTCGCATGCCAATTGGCAACTGCTCTATTTCATATCATCCTACCCAGCCTATACGCTATTTCACCAACGATCATCTTATTCCTGAAAAAGGAAGACCCGCATACGGGATCCTGACCATGCACAGAAATAGGATGACCTATATATAAGGCTTTTCCTTCGTTTCACTCTCCGAAGTGGTGTGGCACAAAGCCCAATTGGAAAAGGGGAGCTATTGCTTACTAGTCCTCTTCCTGCTCTTTGTCGCTTAGCTTTCGATGTCCCCTTGGAGGCCTTACGACTGTATGAAGTGAGGAATTTATGATTGCCCAGTGAGAGTCATATTCAAGAGCATAAAGCTACTCACTTTCACTGCAGTAGTTTAGTCTAGTGGCTGAACCCTCCTTTCCCTCTCGCTATGTGAATAGCCAGAGCCCTAGTCTTTTAGCGGAGTTAAGCTTAAAAAGGAAAAAGACGGTGTTAGGAAGCGAAGCTGTTTCATCACTGATTGCTTTCTGTTGCTTTCTCTTCTAGGAAAGGTAATAGTTACTCTTTAGTGATTGTTAGGTTTTTTTCAGTGGGTTTAACATCCACTAAGGAAAGCTATTACACAGCTCTGTGTTTTCTTTAAGCGCGCTCCGAACCGAACGAGCTTCGCTTCGCCGCATTCGCATGGACTGCTCACGCGGTGAGAGGTACATATGTGGTTTTCGAAGGTGTCTTTCTTTTACCACCTGAACTACCAACTTTAGGTCTGGTGCACAAAGAGCTTCTGGCTTTTGTAACAACGGTTCCGGAGCTAAGCCCCACCATGCAGCAAACCCAATGATCGCGCAAACCGCTGAAACAAATCGGGGATCCCTCCAGTATGAATACAGAATTCCGTCCTCTAAGCGAAAATCTTTAATTCTAGAACTTTTTCTGGTAATATCCGCAAGCCCCGGCTTTCTATCCGGCGATCGTAGCAACAAGGGCGTTATCCCGAAGAAAGCAATCCTCAGGGAAACCAGTCTCTGGCGACAACATATTGTTTAAGCGACCGTTGGTTCCCGAATACCAATTGTTTGCTTTCTTTGTCTGTATTATATACATATTTAGTAAGCATAGTTCTATTTATGGTATGCTTTATATAGAATATATAGATAGCAATATCTTAGACTGAAGACTGAAAGCATGAACTACTGACTTGACTCTAGAAAGCATTTTCCTGATTATACCAGGAGTTCCTCTCACCGATAGGTAGTTTACTCAAAGAACCCCAAGTAGGATTTGACTAGTCAGTTAAGTACCAACCGCTCTACCACGGAGCTATAAGCTATAAGGGCAGGCTAGCTAAAAAAGGCATAGGGCAAAGGAGCTTAGAAAGGTGAGGGTGACGGAGGGAAGTAGTAAGGTATGAAATCACTTTTTTAGAAGCATGTTGGATGACGGAACGATGACTTAATGCTTAAATTATGGATTTTGAACCCCTTGAGAAATGACGTAAGTGATAATCGTTCATTCGGCTAATCTTTACTTGAATTTGAAATTGAATTGAGAAAAAATGATTCCCTCCAGTGTTGGACCATCGGAGCATGCCACGCCTACGGAATTAGGTGACTAAGACCGGTGCGTTCTATCACATTGGTGATAGTGTCTTTAAAGCACATGATGAGCCTGCTGCTGGCTCTGACTTAGCTTCTTGACTATACCCCGCCACATTAGTACCATTCTTCCCTGCTTTGCTCGTTAGTCTTCTTGGCTCGTTGGCTTTGATGGGCCCTCCTGAGGAACAATGGGTGCTTCGCTGGTTATTTATCTCTTTCTTTCATAAAACAGTGCTTTCCTTGCTCCAGAGTCCGGGGGATGAAGAAGGTGGTCGCCCCTACTACTTGCAGCTGGACCAGATAGAACGCATCGAAGCACAGTTGGGCCATATCGACGAAGCTATGCTGACCTATAGATCTCCTCGTTCTCAGTTAGAAGGAAGGCTTCTACTCCTAATAGTATGCCTCGCACAGACACTTATTAGAATATATAAATGTGAGTGGCTGTTAATGACTAGCGGACAGATTCAGGTCGACGAATCCACTTAGTATGATCGATCAAATATGAACATAAAGTAGAGGTTGTTCAGTTCAGGTTTTCTCTTTCCTCGAAATGCAGGGGTTCAGGAGCGCGTGAGGCGGTCCCGACCCATAAGTTTTCATCAGGCAATGAGCGAAGTAGCGCAAAAAAAGGGACATAGCATCGTTTGTCCCTCCTGTGTGGTCTCTAGCTTTACTTTTTCACATCCTCTCTCTCCATATTGGATGGAAAAGATGGAATGGGAAATAGTGGTGTGCCAGAGGTCTCACTAGATAGAGGATGTGTTTGAGAAGCACTCAATTGGAAAAGTCGGTAAAATAGCTTATCTAGTAGGATTTATCTACTTAAAATTAAAATGGCTCATCCTCTTTCTTCGGGATCTAGGCTCAAGGACCCCTAGAAAAGAAGAAAGTCGACTCATCACTCCATAATTGACTCTACAGCGATTGGGTCTTACTAGGATAATAAGAAAAACAAGTTGGCAGCTTTTCTCGTTGATCGAATAGTCACAGCATGTCGGCACCTTTTCTCTGTATAGCACACGACCACCTGCTAAGGATTCTCATAGAGGAGGTTGGGGGCAAAGACCATCATAGACTTTATTTTGCATTTAATGATGTCTACCAAAAATGACCAAGATGGGGCTTTTATAAACCAATTTCCAAGGGCACCAGCTTTACCAACCAAGTCCACCCTACCAATTCGGGAAGAATTGATCTATAACCATGATTTTGCTGTGCTGCCATAAACGATAAAGGTGGGTCCATAATAATTAACTTAGAATCATCCTTTCCTTTCTACTTAAATCTCCTTACTCATGCAATGATTGACCAAATACAAGGCGAATAACTCTTTTCTCAATATTACAAACTCGACCGAATTAGCCAATTCACTTTAGAAGGGGGGTCAGATAGCCACCTCAGTGAAAATAGAGGGCGAGTGCCTGATTGAATTGATCGGGTCATGTAGGAACAAGGGTCAAGTCTCCCCTTTCTTTGGCCCTCTTTCTCTCATGAGATGTTAGGTCAAGGGGATATGCATTCATAATAGCCCGGCTCATCAAATAATATCCTTTAATATAAAGGAGGGTCACGGCTCATAAACCTGAGACACGCTTCACTGCACAGCAGCCTCCTGTGCTATATAAGTCTGATGAATCCGGTAATGAGTAATAGGCTAGCTAATGGAAATAGGTAAGACTCGTAGTGATGATTCCAAAGAGAATAGGTGTACGTGCGCCTTAGGGTTGTCGAGATTTGAACTGAGAACCTCCCTTCGTTATCCCTTGCTTGCGTTGTTGACTTTGAGGTGATCTTTGCCTTTAAGCTTTGAGCTTGGCAGTCAGTATAATATAATCTATAGAACCGGATAGGCCAGGCCCATTAGTGAGTGAAAAGTACATTGACATATGTGGCACTCTTCTGGTCAAGATTACAAAACGATGCTTCCTTGATTCCTCTAGCTCTAGTGTGGTTTCTTCTTTTTTAGTAATAGAAGGATAAAGCGCTGTAATAATGAGTCGTATGGGAAAGCTTGGGTATATTCTATTAGTTGGTTGGTTCCCAATCGTTATTGTGTTGGTTTACGCCTTGGTGATCTAATTGCTTCTACTTAACTCAGAAGTAAGGTTGCTAGCTCGTCCTGTTCCTTTGCTGTCCCTGCCCGCTCGCACTCTCTTCTCCTGCTGCTGTCCTCCCCGTCCAGTTTCGGATCGAAGAAAGAACCGATTTTAGCAAGTTTGAGAAGCCTTAAGGCAGCCCTTGTAATGGTTGAAGTTATGAGTAAAAGATAGGAAGTTGAGGAAAACGAGGAAAGGAAGCGGCTTGCTTCTTCCTACCAAAACAATCAAGATAAAAAAATTATCAGGATATCGAAAATGGTCAAATCGCCCTGCTAGCTTAAGTCAAAGAGAGTAATCGGGAGTAGTGAGAGTCAACCTTTCCTGCCGATGAGCCAAGAAATTTTCTCACGCGTAGCCGTCGGTGGTTGTTAGGAAGTCAGCTTCGAACCCAATTTCCTACTAGCGTACGTACTAAAATCTCTTCTTTCTTTTCCTTAAGTAGCGAAGCGCTTTCAATTCCCCTTGCTGTTAATGAGTAAAGGATGGCTGTCAGCCTCCGAAGACCTAAGTGGTGTAGTTGCTCTCTCTCACAGTCATGAGTCAGTCTATCTTTAGCTTCTATTTAGGAGCTGCTAACCTCACTTTGTTCGGGAAAGGCTTTGTAGGAATTCGGCCATCTTCCTCGGTTGTTGGTTCACCTCATGAGTCAACAACCTGCTTTCCCGCCGAAGGAGAACTGCACTTTGTGAGATAGCGATATCATTATCCTTAGGCCCTCTTTCGTCGTCAGCTGACAGACGAGAAGGGGAAGGACTACAACTAGCCAGCTGTAACGACTGGGAAGGGAACTGCTCTTACTGACCACCGGCGAGATGAACTTCAACATTCCCTCTCTCTATGTATTTCTAGATATCGGTAATTCGAGATGCGCTTTACCACATATGAAAGTCAGGTTTGACGGTAGGGTGGGGAGTCATTATTACCACTTGTGCTGTATCCATAGAGGATAAAATGCCTCACTAGCTTTTGACCATAGCATAGGTGGGAGTCAACATCTATCATTTCAAGGGTATCCAGTAAGGAGGGAAAGGCATAAAAATAACGAATACGGGGCCTTGGATCATCTTTTGATTCTTTATCTTAATGAACCTGTGATCGAAATGCTTCCAAGTTCCATAGCTGTGCTTCGATACGGTCCTTCTTAGTCAAAAGTGGTGATCTATAATAAGATTCAAAACCCCACCATTGACAAGTTGTCTACGGGGACCCTCTCTTTAATGAAATGAGAAAGTCCGGTTTCTAGGTGTGGATGAAAAAACTAAGCCGAATCCCAGCTCCAATCTTTTTTTTGCTTCTGCGCCAGGGTCCTTCGTCTCATATAAAAGGAGTCGGAAAAGCGATGTGTTCAAGCCTTTATGGATAGTAAAAAGCGGATCCATTTCTCTTTTGGTAGTTGAAGGCGAGATGTAGAGTGAAGCTACAAAAAATCTAATTAGAGTGATTAAGATGTATCTTCAAAGTACTTTCAAAGAAAGCCTTTACTTTCATGAAGAGGCGTAGGCCGATCCGACTCGAACCTTCCTTCTCACCTTCACCTGAGATGAGATCTTTAGAACAACCAATGCGAGTTTGGGATCCATCTAGTGAGCAGAGCTCATTCATTATACTGAAATCTTTGTCTTTCTGAGCCTTAGTCGAAGGAGGAATCAATCGAAGCCTTATGAATGCCAATCAACAGTTTTCATGCGGAAGGAAGAAAGTGCTCATATCCGGCAAGGTGATCAGCTACGACACTTCTTTCAATGGGATCGGTTCTTCCTGTCAAAGCTGACCCGAGACACAACTTGGATAGCCCAAACCCAAGGTCGATGGTATGGAATTCCAGTAAAAACGATCGATAAACAACTAACAGCCAATCAGATCGTATCGAAAACGATATTGATGTCAGGCCTAACCATGCCATTGTGAGGGGGCAACGGTAAACACCACAGCCTTTTATTTTTAATCCCAATGGAACATGTACCTATTCTTCTTATTCATCCCCATTTGTATGTTCCTCATTACTCTTCTGTTACCAAGCCACATCCATAAAGATAAAGGAAGAGAGCTTCCCAAACCATAATACGAAGCATCAGAAGCATTCCAACCATTCCATCCCTGCGTAGATTGAAGATTTCCATCCATCAATTCAGTCACCTGCATTCATATCATAATCAGGAGGTCAATTTTTTGAGCTACAAAGAACAAAGAACCTTCCCAGCTTATCGGCTAAACTCTTCCCCTGGAACAAATGCACTATCAAGCCCATCCTCTTCCTGGGAATACCATAACTGGAATATATTGATATTTTGAAAATGGAAAATAAAGGCTTGTGCGATCACAACTTGCAGCTGGACCAGACTCCATCGTATAGGGGCTATGCTGCCTCCTCCTTAGTTAAGGACGGGTCATAGCAGGAGAATAGGAGTTTGTCATTCCATGGGGCCATCCCATTCCGAGTCTAATGGTTTGGACGACGATAATGGCCATGATGATGATGGCGACGGTGGTGATGACACCTTTATATAACATATAGATGACTTTTCTACTCTTCTTTTCTACACTTCTATATTTAATATAAGTATTCTTGACTTAAATAACCTATCACACTTCTTCTTTTATTGGAATGCAGAAGAGAAAGAATGTGAAATGCGTAAAACCCTGCAAAAAGACCTATCACATCTAATGCTAGGTGCCATAAAAAGTCAGAGGTCTTCCCCAAAGTCCAAAGAAGAAACCTATCGCACTCAGCGGCAGACATCAAAGTTCCTGTTAGTAAATGAGGAAGTCTTTCAAGACATGGTGGTGGTAGAAAGCGTGAACCAAGTCTAGACGCAGCATCTGAGCATCAAGAAGTGAAAGAAAGGGGTAGGTATGTTCCAGATCTAAGGGTTTGCCAGACCTTGTGATTCATCTAAGAATTCCTAGTGTTTGATTGGTATCGTACGCGGGAGTGGCGAAAAAGACGGATGAAAAAGCTTCAAAATCAGCAACAGAAAGGCTTGCTGATGTGTCTGCCAATGACTGGTGACGTGTACGCTTTTCTTTGATTGTGTCACCAGCGATCATGGCTTTACCGAGAATCCTCTATCGAAGTCAGTCTCCCATGGGAGTAAGTTTCTTCGCCTTTGGTACTGACGAAATAGTGGTCCTTTCTGCCTTATTCAGATAGTGCTGACGTGAATCAGCTAGTTTCCTTTATTAAGTAAACCGCGCTCGTGCGTGAGGTGAAGGTATGATATGAGAATTGAGGTCGCTTGCAAGCAAGGCTCAACCTCAACCTATCACATAACCAGCCTGTCTCGGGTTAGGAGATAGTACAGATACCCATTAATAGATCACCCTTGCCAGATCACCACTAATTGATCCCATTCCGCCAGGTGGGAATCTCTTTCTTATTTATGCTTTATTAGGATTACTTAATCAAGTCAAATGTAATGAAAAAGAAGCCCTTCGAAAGGAGAATGGAGAGTTTAACAACTCCTCTAACCTATCACAATGATCGAGAAACTGAACTAGGGGTCCAAGCAAACCCAGAGAACTCTTATTTGTGGGCACCGGAAAGGGGCTTGATACCTATCACATGATGCGAAAGATAGCATAACCAGAGGAAACTACCAATATTACTACTATTGCCCTTCTAGTGCGATAGGTTTTGCTTCGGATTTGACCAGATGTGTATTAGAGAGGGTGCTAGCCGGCTGGCTTAGCCAGGTTGCAGGAAAGATACAAGGCTGAGATGGCCCATATTGAAGTAGATAAGAAAAGATCGGCCACAGATGTCGCAGGATCCTCTGGAAGAAATGAACCTCGGGGCTGAAGTTAGTGTATTTTGTGCCTCGGCCTTCTTTCTGTGCTAGGTTGGGGGGGGGTAACAGTCTTCCAGACCAGCAGGATCTGATCATCGACTTCCTTATTTCGGGTGAAGAGAAGAGAAGGGGTGGTAGGCTTAGTAGGGCTCGAACCTACAATATAACCGTTATGAGCGGTACGTTTCAACCAATTAAACTATAAGCCCCTACGGATCTCTACATGCAATTTGCTCACTTCGGGAAGAGCGGACGGAAAGGGGAGGTCTTTGCTCTATCTGCTTCTTCCTCTTCCCAGGAACAGGAATGAACAATTAAAAAAAAAATGATTTTCTTATTGTTTATAGTTTATATATAGATATATAATATTCTATATTTATTATTATATTAATAAATATTCTATTAATTATTAATAAATTTATTAAATTAATTAATATAATAGAATTAATTAAGCAAGCGGCCCTTTCGCGACTCAAACTGCCGGTACGCTTTCCGGCTCGCAACGACTCAAACGGGCGGGGCTCTCTATCTGCTTGCAATGCCGGCTGTTCGCGTTTAGTTAAAAGTAGAAGTAGAGGGCGCCCTTTGCCCCACACTTCAAAAAAAGTAAAAAAAAAGTACAGTACATACAGTACATAAGAAGTAAGAAAGAAAAACTTAGTTACGGGAACCGAAGGTTAGGCCTAGTATAGCTAAACCTAAAAAAGTTTATTCCTACCCCCTTTTCTTCTTTTTTCTGTCAATGTTGCCAATTCCCAGAATACTAATGTACCCGAGAGCGGGCCCAAACGAGAAAAGAATATTCCAAGAAAAAGTGGTACAAGAAAAAAAGTAATCGAATGTGCTGATTCCGGATTTTTCGGATCTATTTCCAAAAAGGAAGGGAAAAAGACAAGAGGTCTTCTCTTCGCATCAGAGAGTTGAGTTAGGCGGGCACAGTTGAGAATGGAACTAGTGGATATCAACAAAAAGGAGGCGTAGGTTTCGCATCGATCTGCTCGAGAAGTGCGGTAGGAGCAGTGCCCTTGTAGAGTCGACAGCACAGTTCCAGTGCCAGCCGAGTTGGTTAAGCTGGGTTACAGGTCTCATGCTTCGAGTTGAGGCAATCCAGAGACAAGAACGATTTGGTTCCAGAGGTCATGCTTTGTCTTTGCCAAGTTGAATAAAGCAGTTTGACTGCACGCAGGTTTGGCTTTTTAGGTGAGTTCCGTGCATCCAATCCATTTGTAGCAGCAGGGGTAAGACCCGGATTAGAGATTAGATAGAAGCACCCCCAACCCCCTTCTTTGTCCTTCCTTCGAGTAGGTCCGCTCACTGGAAAGTTAGGTCAACAGAAAAGTTCCATCCTGCCGTAGAACAGCCGAAAAGCGAACTGATTGCTTTCTTAGCAGCTACTTGGCTAAACAGGACTCCCTTCTAGCCTTCCTTCAAGCTGCCCCGCTGAAAGAATATATAAAGTAGAGTAGAGACTACAGGAGTGAACGCAACCGAACCACTAGGTTTGAGAAAGAGGTTGGCTTCGAAGTCGGTGGAGGGAGCAACGATTCCCTTACCGAGAAGTTGAGACCAAGCCCTGAAAGGGAGTCGGAATACCTTTTATCCCTGGAGGGGGCAAGAATTCTTTCCATTTAGTTAACTTACAGACGCTGTTTTGAGGCAAGAAAGGGATGGACAAGGAAATCGATGATCATTCAATCATACATTGAATCAATGGACATTGAAACTCGGAATAGTAGTTCGTTGAGAAAGAACATTCACCTTATTTTAACTCAGGCCCAAAACAGGCCTGATCCTAGGAAAGCCGTCCTAGAAGCGTCAAGAAGGCCCTTTCTTTTGAACCATGAATTCGGGATGAAGATAGTAAATTTGGCAATCTCATCTGAGACTTCAAGCCTCCGTCCTGGAAGAGAGAGATTGACCATCTGGCTTTGAGTCTTCCGTAGTGCAATGAAAGCCTTCTTTGTTCTATCCACCTTGCTTTGATTAAATCGTAGGATATTTGATCCGAGGCTTCATTATCCTTCGCGGATTTATCCTACGCTAGGCATGTAGTTCAATAGAGTAGGCTAGTTAGATTTTCCTGCCTAAACAAATAAAGGCATTAAATGCATAACATAACATAAATAGAGGCATTCCTTTTCTATGGGATCGGGAATCCTTCCCCCGAATATTGAGAATTGTTCCCGAGAATAATTTCGAAAGAGCCTCTGTCGGTGTTGGCCTTCCAATGCTGATGGATGTAGGAGATGTCTGATGTGAGAAGTCGGACGCCGTCCCTCGGTCATCCTGAGATGATCGTTTAGGAGAGTTGAATCTAAAGCATTATCTCTTTTTCTTGCGTAGTAACATTATCATGAATAATATGTTTACCAGCGCATTAGAAAGGGTGCCTATAGTTTCATGGCGAAGGGCCTTTGAAAGCCTTCGATGGCTAAAAGAACTCCTTTTAAGGGTCGTTTTAGTCATCTCCGGTCGTCTATCAGTGGAGACTAGCGTTGCGGCTTACCTGTTTGCAAAGTCGGTGTTGAGATTAAAGCGTTCATCGGGCATTCTGTTCACTGCGCTTTTTTTTTTAAAGCAGTGTGGGGTGTGCCTCCAACAACAGTATGGAGGTGTGCCTCAAAAACATGATCTACTTCCTGTGATGGTCTCACTTACTCGTTCAGGCCTACCCCGGATCATTCCTCCTTTTCATAGAAGGATAATATTAAGGAAGGATGGTTGGGCGGATCGCTGGGGAAGGTGGTATCTAAAGAGGCCCGGCTCCCGAGCGGAGAAGCGTAAGTCAAGAGCTCAGGTGGCTTATTCTCATCGAGATGACCATGTCACGAACTGGATTTGAACCAGCACCTCTGGAAGCAGACAGAAAGAGATGTCAGCGGGAAAGACGGGAGCACGAACGAGGGAGCAATGGATCGAGTAAATAGGAATCGGGGAGGAAAAGTGCCCCGAAACCCTTATAGCGAGCCAAAAGGAAAAAAGGAAAGAAGGGCATAGATTGAGACAGAAGGATCCAAAGCTACCTTTCGAATAGCAGCTCACCCACTCGAGCCACTGGATGAGTCTTCCCTTGGATGATAGTGATCTCTAGGAGTAGCTCGTGATCCTCAGAGAATAAGCTCGCACCATAATCACCTAACTTCGGTGGAAGCAGGAGATCCTTCGGCTGAACTTGCCCCCTGAGCCAATCCACTAGTCTTCCCTTCCCATACGGGGGTTGAGTGCTTTCCAGCCACCCAAGCAGAACTCGAAGGCTAGTCGATCGGAAAGGTCCGGTCGCGTCATCAAAGTAATGAGTCGACCCCATACCATAAGATCTTAATAAAAGAGTTTCGACTCCATAAGATCTCTCTTAATAGGATAGTTCAGTCTATAAGATCTGAATAAGGTAGTTCCGTCTGCCCTTGAGCGAGGCCTTAGGACGGCCAAGAAGTCGAAAGCCTGCTCCTCCCAGATACAGAAGCGTCTTTCTATTTTTTAGAAGATTGACGCTTCTGCGAATGAATGGTGGAGAGACCGTCAGTTGTTGTACGACAGAGTCAGGCGGCGGCCATAGCATAGACAGCGGAGAGGCGTCTACGGTCCCTCACTCAGTACCTCTTGGCAAATGAAAAAGCTTAAGATTTAGATAGCAAGGATTTCGATTTGGAAACTTGGACATCTAAGTCGGCTAGGATCCACTGAGACTCTTCATCGACCCTACTATCTGCCATGACGATCTCGTTACCGAGAATAAGAGCATAGGCTTTGAATACCTCATTCATTTGGGTAAACTCTATCCGCTGCAACCCACACCATCCAATGATGAGATAGGCTAAAGAGTGGCCACGAGGCATGGTAACCTAATCGAATGGTTGACCGGAAGTCAAGAGAATCCGTTTGGCCCGCTTAGTTAATAGTTAATAGTTAATGGTCGGCTGGTGAGAAAGCACTTGATTTTGCCCAAGGATAGAGTGAAGCACAACCAACTGATGCAAGGCTATCGCCAAAGAATGAGGCCGTCATCTGGTAAATGACCAATCTTGGACATTCTAACTAAGGGACGGAACTTTCAATCAAAACGAAAAACTATAAGAGAAAAAACACTGAAACCCTCTGACCTTCCTCATTTCTTTCTTTGGTGATAAGTTCAGTCAAGTCCCATCACACTCAAGGAGACGCAATACAGACATCGCCCAGTCGTGATAGGGTCTCAAACTTGCTTAATGTAGAATGTAGTTACCTATAATAAACAACCTTTCTTTACCGGCGCCCGCAGCTGACGAGGCAACCCGGATATGAATGAGACCATGGGAACCCAAGGAAAGTGAGCCCATAAAACAAAAGAAAGGGAAAGTCCCAACTTTTTCCACTCCTTTATGTCAATGTCATTCATAATCCCGGCTTCTTACGTTACGGTGGATCAAAAGCAAAAGAAAAGGATAGAACACCTTTGTGGCCCACAGAGCACAAGAGAGCTTCCAACCCAGGAGACCACTCAAGACGTAAATGCCGAGCGTAGGCGATGATTTCATCCCTAAGAGAGAGAAAGCACGAACTTCTTTTCCGTCCTAGCCCCTCACTCTGTCCCCGATTGGCTTCGGATAAGACAAGGTTCAGAATGAGGCCCTATGTTTCGATAAGGCAAGGAGAGGAAGCTCTAACCTAACCGCTCGTCCCCTCATACGATGATAGAGGGGGTTACAGTCCCTCCTGTGATACTCCAATCGTAAACCCAAAGAAAAACCCTATTGGATTCAGTCATTCGTTAGTTGCCTTCGATTCGTCGTGCGATTCGTCGAGGGCTTTTCCTTCTATTCGTGGAGGGAAATCGCTTAACGGATGGCGAGATTGCTAAGCGGAAAGAAAGAGGGATTTTCTCTATTCATTCTCTCTGTGGCTTATCGTTCCGGCTTGCTGAGACTCGCTCCCCTAGCAGCACTATTCAATTAGCTACTTACTTAAGGTAGCTTGCTCATGAAACTCCCGTTGACACATCGGGCGAGGTTATTTATATGCTCGACCATAGGGAGAGGAAAGATATTTTGGACTTGTGGCAGAAATGGGGGCATAGGTTTCAGAATTCCTTTCTTTCCTTCTAGCTCTAGTGTGCCTAGGTTCCCTCGAATCCCGGTAAGAGGAAGAACGTAAGCCTGATTGTCTTACTGAACTGATTGTCTACCATTCAAATAGGATCCCAGAATCAAAACCTTGCTAAACAGGGGACACCACCCCTTTTATCTGGATCTGGCATTCCTGGCTAAGTATTCACTGATTCAAAAACCGGAATCTGCTCTGAGAGCCCCCCTTCCACTATGGAATCCAGTTCGAAAGTAAAGCCATATAGGGAAGGCTGTCTTTCGGAAACCCACTACTTACTACTTATTTAACCTCCCAGTGGGAAAAGGCTTCTAATCTATTGTTTGTACCAGTATCGTCATCCCAACATTCGAATTCTCCAGAAGCGGGAGAAGGCCTCTAATCAACATCAACATTGATTGTACCCCAAAGGAAGGCCAGACGAACTTCTTACACGTAGAATTCATAATCGTATGATTCAGATACCCGAAAAATGAACAACAGATACCCAGGAAAGACAGATCAGGATAAAAGAAGAGAGGCGATGTTCTCACTAAAGGGCGGATCTATCTATATAAGCAATTCCCCATCTTGGGGTTCAGACTTGAAAGATTTGTGTCGAAGGGCGTTCCACACAGGCAGACGATTCGTGAACATCGAAAAAATCCATAGTTTCGTCTGATTAGAATCGTCTGATTCTGGTACTAGAAAAATGCACAGAGACTCAGACTAGCAACTGGTGGGCTCACCTCGATGTAATGGCAGGATAGACGCGGTTGCCTGTCTCGGAGTTAGCGAGGGCACCTCAATCAATGAGAGTAGAAGTTCTTGCACGTGGAAATTCCTAAAAGAAAGGATTCCGAAAGCACGGGACTTGGCTGCTTGGCCTGCCATTAAGAAAGAAGAAACCTTTTATCATCCCGATCGGGCTATCCGGGGAGGTGCCCTCTATTGGGCAAGGAATGCACGACTTGTTAGCTCAGCTTGGATCAGGAGGGGTAAAGGCCTTCTATTAAAGATATTAAAGAAGCTATTCTCTTACTAGTATGGGCCCCGCCCAAAGTCAGAGCTAGTTCTTGCACGAAATATCATGCTACTAGAAGCTCGTCCTACAGAAGGTGCCGGGATCTGCCTACTAGCTCCAGCTCCAGAGGGAAGATCACATAGAGGATTCGGAAAGCACTGGGACCAGTGCTGAATTTCATTTCATTAAGATTAAGAAAGCCCAGGAGCCGCAGGATATTTAAACATCTAGTAAAGGAATTCTTAAACCTACCGGGCAAGCCAACTCACTTTCCTTATCAAGCTAGCAGTCACCTTAAGGGATCCCGCTTATTGACATAGACAACCGAGTCTCTTAAAAAAGAAGTTGGGGGGCTGGTACAGAGGAAGCAAAAAGTGGGATCAGTAAGAGCCTCATTGGCTAAGCAAAATAAAGCAGGTTTTTAATCCTCAAACCAAAGCGAAACGACGATAGGAGACCAAGTCGGATTTCCTTTTTTTGGTTGGATTAGAGCCTATCGTAGCTTGTTTTGACCTGCGCTTTGAATGAAGAAAAGGACGCACCACTCCACTCTGCCTTCCGTAAAGAGCAGAAGCACGGAAAAGGGAAGGAGAACGTGGAACATCGACTAAAGGTGGGTTCGCCTTCAACACCTTTGAGGTCTTTGGTCCAGGCCTTATTTTGCAAGAGTTCGGGTGAAAAACAAAGGAGAGAATACAAAGACTGAGGCCACATCTAGAAAGCAAAAAATCGTCACTAATGGAGCTTCCGGAGAAAGAGCGGAAAGGCAAGTGTGGATTGACTAGCTCGACTTGACTATAGTATAGGTTGGATGTTTCCGTGAGCAGTAAGCAGCAGATCTCCCCTTATTTTGGGAAAGCTGGTGGCCGCGTGTGAATTCTTTCAAGGCAAGGGGCGGCCTGATTCGACATTGTTGTTTACTCTGATCT